TCTAACTAGAATGAGTTTACTCTATTTGAATGAATTCGAATGATAACAATAACTTAATAGAATTTCTTTATATTTTTAATTCTATTTTTTAATGAAATTTAACTATTCCTTGGTTTTTTTTATTTTATTACAAATATAAACTTCTTACAAATAGCAAGAATATATATATATCTATTCTTACTTCAAATTAGAAATACTACCGTTGTCATTTTATGAAAAAAAGCCCCTTATCGGATTTGAACCGATGACTTACGCCTTACCATGGCGTTACTCTACCGCTGAGTTAAAAGGGCACCTTTTGAGTCAACTCCCGAATAAGGAACTAGCCGATATGAATATGAGTTTAGTACATCTATTTGTTACTGCATATACTTATTATATATACTATATATTATACTTAAATGATTATATATATACATAGATCTATTTTTTATACATAGCAACTCATTAACAAACAATAAATTGGATTTACACGGTGAGTCTATTTAAAAAAATCATTTATTGATATTGGATTTGATAAATAATAATGGAATGCATTTTTTCAAAACCAATTCGTCGTCTTCATCATAACACAAAATTCATTAATACATGTACCGACTAATTCAAATATTTTGCCGTTTGATAAATGGATTCAATTTGTCCTGTCCCTCAACCCAATTCTTATTCATCTTCATCCCTTTGATTATGCAATTTCCAAATTAATTCTAGTTTTTTATTTCCCGGCTTAGCGTGAGATAAAAATATACCTAAATTCAATCTTGTTAACACTGAATGAAAGTAAAAGAAATGAGGTCTTAATGCCGCGCCTGTTCCAGCAAATCAATCATTCCCCGAAAGGATTCTCTCTTTATTTTGTTTTCTTTCGCATTATTTATATATTTTTTTTTATTCTAGATTGGTGATTGGAATGAACTATTTCGAAATTTTAAAGATGAATCAAAAAATGGTAAGGGATTCTGAAAGATGGGAAGATCCTTCTGATCGAATCATATCATTCCATCCATTATATTGACAATTTCAAAAAACTGTTCATACTATGAACATAGTAGAATGGCGGTCGGGCAAGTATGCCCCCATCGTCTAGTGGTTTAGGACATCTCTCTTTCAAGGAGGCAACGGGGATTCGACTTCCCCTGGGGGTAGGGTACTACGAAATGAAATGGATCGGGGATTATCAATAAAGACTAAACTGGATTCTTCCTGGGTCGATGCCCGAGTGGTTAATGGGGACGGACTGTAAATTCGTTGGCAATATGTCTACGCTGGTTCAAATCCAGCTCGGCCCAAAAATTTGCCGATCCACCATGAAATGATATAATCCATTTGGTGTTCTCTGAAAATCACCAATAGGCTCGGATACAGAAGCCTATAATCTCGAGTGCGATTTCTTTTTTCCATATTACTTACATATTTTTCCTCCTATTTTGCAAAATTCCGATCGGGATCTGTAAGTATAAAGTCTAAGGAAAGGATTAAAGTAAAAAAAAGTCTTTTTTGTTTCCTTGATTCATTAATTTTTCAATCAAGTTGGCAATAACCAACGGATTATGAGTAATCCGTGTCGATCTCGCTAAAGCCCAGATCCATAAAAATATCATATCAATATATATACATATAAGTCCGCCTCTTTCAGTTAGGGGTTCGAATCTCAAATAGAAAAACAAAGAGTTTGAATGAAATTGTAAGAATATGTATGTATGCTATACGACTTTTTCCCTGGGATTGTAGTTCAATTGGTCAGAGCACCGCCCTGTCAAGGCGGAAGCTGCGGGTTCGAGCCCCGTCAGTCCCGATGGATACAAATCCACTACAAATACAAAAAATATCAATTGATTGTTTCTTTTTTAGTTTAAGGTAAAGTTTCGGACGAAGAAAGAAAAAGGAATTTTTCATTGCATCAGAAAGTTCTTTTTTTATTTGGTATGGATAAAAGATCTTCCTATGTTATACTATTTTATTCTCGACGCTGAATTGATTTGATAGCTCAGATATTGTTATTCGTGATATTGATCCGATTTGATATTATCCAGATAAAATTTATACCATTGAATTTAGTGACGAAAGATTTCTCATTTCTATGGGATTAAATCCCGAAGTATTTATTAGAAATTAAAGAGAAAAAAACATAGAGATTATGGAAGTAAATATTCTCGCATTTATAGCTACTGCACTCTTCATTCTAGTTCCTACTGCCTTTTTACTTATAATTTATGTAAAAACGGTGAGTCAAGGTGACTAATTTTACTTAAACAGGACTTTTGATTTCTTATCAATGCAGCGATAAAAAAAAAATAAAAAAAAAAGGGGGGGGATTTCCATTTCGGGTCTTTGTTTTAAATAAAATAAAATGATCAGACTACAATCAGCAGAATTCTATGAAATCCAGATAGTATAGTAGAAAGAAACCAAATCTATTTCTTTCTATTATACTATCTATTATGGTAGGGTTAAAATAGAATGTTTTACTTAAAAAAAGAGGTTTAATATGGATGGACCAATCGATAAATTTCTTTTCATATAGAGATATCTATAGATATCTATTGAGATAGATAGAATGTCATCCACATTTTTTCTTTGTTTCATCTAATCTAATTATTAGATATAATTATATATTGGTTCCAATCAATCTGAAATAATCAAAAAGCAACTTTTATTCTTCTGATTTAAATTTTTAGATTTCAGATTCTTTTCAGAATCTCGATAAATAATAAAAAATATATAAATAATCTTTTTAGTATTCCAAAAAATTGATTAAATTGATTAAATAATTGACAGATGATCCGGGGATTCTATGAAAATCTTAAAAAGAATTAGGTTTGGAATAGTAATCTGTTTTCAATTACCCGTATTCCCGGGACAGGAAGATGGGAACAATTCAAATATTTGTTTGATTTAAAGAGTATTTTAATTTCTATATTATAGTATAGAATACATTACACCACTGGAATACAATAGAAGTTCAAAATGCAGATAGAATTGCATTTCATTAATGAGTATTAATAAAATAACTAAATTCACATAGTTAAAAAATGGAAGAACCCGGCTAGAAAACAATGGAGGCAGTTTGATCCCTTAACTCAATAAGTAGTACCCTTAGAGTCCACTTCTTCCCCATACTACAAGGGAAAGAGAAAATGTGAAAACGACCATTAAAGCAGCCCAAGCAAGACTTACTATATCCATATAAATTTTGTCTCCTATCATTATGAAGAAATTATTTTATTATTCTTTACTAACTCATTTTTCTTGTATTATTTTCGTTTTTTTTTTCACTCAAAATTATATATAGAATCTTATAATAATAGTGGAATCGCTGGTACAGAGTCAAAAAAAGATTCCGTCCGAAGACCATTCACGAAACATCCAATTAAAACATCTAACAAGTTCTTATCTGATTTCTAGTAGAATTGAAAAATGTTAAGTATAAATAAAAAATATCTTTGGAAGTTGTAAGGGAATGAATCATACTAAATAGGTAGGAATAAAAAGACCTGTGTTTTATTTTGCCCCCCATTTCATTAAGTTAAAAGTAAAAAATATAGAATCAAGATAGATTCCCTTACATACTCTATATTTGCATCTCTTATTTCCATTGGATCTAATCCTTATTGTATCCCGATTCGTTCTCTAAAACAATTTGAAAACTGCCTCTGAAATTTTTTTACTAGAGATTATCAAAAAGAAAGAATTTCATTTTTATTTAATCCAATTCAAAAAAAATTTCTATTCTATTTCGATTCTAAGAAAAATGAAATTCATAAAAAAAATCTAATTACATATTCAATTTCATTAATCTAACAAATACCAAATAAATAAATGCAGAAGCGTTTATATACTTTACATAAGTTTGTATACAAGGTTTTTCTTCAACCCCTTTTCCCTAACTAAAAATGGAATAATACTCCCCGTCCGACCTATCCCTATCCAATGTAATTCAAGACCCAATCAGTAGAGGGACACTACAGTAGTCGTGGAGTGAAAGGACTATCATTTCAAGATTGATCTATTCCTTTTCACTACTCTAATGAATTTTTTATTGAATCCGAGACGAAAAAATGGATAGCATTTGAGAGAACAAACCTCCCGGTGCTTAGAATTTTGAATCAAACAAATCTCAAGAACCCTTTACCCTATGCTTCTGCTGGAAAAAATAAAAAAATTTCTGTATCAACAAAACGGAATAAACTATTTTCATTCTCTTGTCGATCAGGCGACACCCGGATTTGAACTGGGGTAAAAGGATTTGCAGTCCCCCGCCTTACCACTCGGCCATGCCGCCAAAATGATACAAAAAAATATATAAGAATACCCCTCGCCTCAAAAAACCAAAAAAGGGGTTCTTAAATTATTTTTTTTGATGTGTTTGTATCTTAAATTCCGTTTTATTTAATCCCCTTTATTCTATTGAAAAAAAAACAAAAGCATACCTTTCAGTCGCAAAAGAAAAGTAAAAATTTCGGGACAAATAGCAATCGTTAACTACAAATTCCTGAATCATTCTTGCTTGAATTTGAATCTATTCTTTCTTAATGATAAAAAAAATAGAAATTGATACATAACCAATCAATATTATTGTTCTTTTTTTTATAATCCCTCTCTATTTCAATTATAACAGTAACTGTTAATATATGTCAACCCAGAACATAAATTTTCATTGTTACACAGATATTATCTAATCGGGTATCTTATTCGTATATAATACCTATATTCTAAATTATAGGGAATTTTCAAATAATTCTCGTGCTTTCATTTTTTTGCCAATTTTTCATTAAATAGATTGAATGATGAATAGAAAAAACAAATTAACACGACACGTGCGTGCTGTCCCGAACAAAAAGGACTGCAATAAAGTAAAAGTAAGAGACATATATAGATAGTTATAGCTGAAGTTAGATTTATGCATGTTTAATAAATCCAAGTCTTTTTATGCACTGCGATCGTATTATCCAAACTATAGCCCTTACTCCAGGTAATTATAGTGAAGTACAGAATTGGTTGAAGATCACAGGGCGTTTTGAATAAGAACACTCTGTTTATTATTATTATTTTTTTTATTCAAATATTAGATATTAGATTAGTCTCTACTCTATATGCTATTCTCTAGAGAATTCTATCTCTATAGAGAATAGCATATAGAGACCCATTAAAAAAAAAAAAGAAAAAAAAAAAATTAACCCAAGAACAAGGAGGAAATTGATATGAAACTTAGACTTTTGTGGTTGCGGGTGAAAAACACCTACGAGCGAGTGGTATACGGATTGATCCGCGACATATATATTCAGAAAATGCTTTTGGGCATTATCACATACACATTCCTTAGTGATTTAAAAAAATTTCTAAGGATTGTGGGCCAAATGCTAATAGCACTTGTCTATGAAAATCCAGAACTGTTCCATCTTATTGGTGTTTTATCTGTTTTATCTGTTTTAGGAATATTTTCAGTGGTCTTATTAATAGTAAATATTTATAAAATAAGTCGTAGATTGGTGGATTTTTTTTTTTTGCTGAAGGTATTTGGGCAGATAGATCTCGACAAAATTACAAAATTCATAACACAAAAATGCATTGTGTAAGAATCCCTAGTTCCATTCCTTTTTTTAGATACGTTACCCGATTCCTCTGATATACAATGAAAAAGTCATTTTTATTTTTGTTTGATCATGTTAAAATTAAAATTAATCACACAAATCTAATACAGTAAAATAAATCATTGTTATCATTATCCGGGATTCATGGAAAAAAGAGCCATGCCAGTATCTAGCTGGACTCTGATTGGATAAAAAAATGAAATCCATAATTCTATATATATTTATTTAATTTATTAAATATATTATATTATTAGTTAATATAGTCGAATTAGGAATAGTAAAAAAATAGAAAAAAAAGCCTGATAAAATATATCTCATAATGAATATCAATCAATATCAAATAAGATATATAGAAGGCTTTTTTTTGAGCCCTACTTTTTGTTCTTTTTGTTTATCCAATGTATTATAAGCATAATAATTCTATTTTTTGAATTGGGGAGAGATGGCTGAGTGGACTAAAGCGTCGGATTGCTAATCCGTTGTACGAATTTTTGTACCGAGGGTTCGAATCCCTCTCTTTCCTTTATATTGATGATTGGACATTTTTTTCTTTTGTTTTTCTTCCCAGTTTGTTTCTTTTTTTTTTTTACTAGTTTTTACTAGTTAAAGATGTAAAATAGATAGAAAAACAAAAAAGATTTCAAAATTCAGCACAAGTACAAGTAAGGAAAACAAAAAAGATTTTTTTATTCTTCACGTCCAGGATTACGTCCTGGGTCGTTAGATAGGAATCCGAAGATGAAAAGAGAAACAAAGAATATCACTATCGTGTAAACAAATAGTTTTAGAGTAAGCATTACAAAATCTCCAAGATAATTAAAAAAAAAAAAACGACAGAGAAAGAGAATAGATTCTCTTCTATTTCATATTATATTTCCTTTGATACTAAGTTTATAAGAAATGAAGTAATTTCAAAAAAAAAAAACTTAGGAAATTGATTTGTAGTAAGAGTTGAGCTCTTTTTTTTTACCATTACAAAAAATATTCTTTCATATCCACAATCAAGATCTACGTATTGGTGGCGGACTCCAATCGAATCATAGAATTTTCATTGTCTATCCAAAAATTTCAAGATTTGGAATCAAGGATTCACCCTGTAAGACTTATCTGATCTTTATAAATGTTAAAATGTTATATATAATTTAAGTTTTCGAATAAAAAATTCTGAATTTTTTTTCGGATATTATTCAAATTTAAAGATCTCATCGAAAACTTACAGCAGCTTGCCAAACAAAAGCTAAGAGAAAAAAAAGTAAGGGTATTACTGGCATAAAATCTACAATTGGATTCAAAAAAGCGTAGGCTTCAGGTAATTTCCCCAAGAAAAAACTACTTGAATAAAGGGCAGAGTGAATACAAATACAGACCAAGCTAAATATATTAAGCATAACAAAAATGTTGTTCTTTAAGAAAATGAATTGTATTTTTGCTTTTTTTGAATTATCATTTTTTTTTTTTCTTTTTTTTATATTATGTTAATATATTATTATATATATGATATGATTTATTATATATATATATAATTTAGAATTATATATATTATTATAACAATGAAATAGAAAAGAAAAAAGAAATTTTGATTTATTTATAAATCTATATTTGGATTTATAAATAGAAAATAAATAATAATTCAAATATTGAATTTAGATTTATAGATATGAACATTACTAAATCCGGAATAAAACGAAAAAAATGAATCAACTAAGATCAGACCCCAATCCCTTTTTGATTTGAACCGGATAAGTTCAATTTCATTCTGAAATCAAAAATCGAAGAAATCATATATTCATACAATATCTTAATTGAATTCTATGGAATGATCAAAAAATTCAGTTTAATTCGATATCTATGGATATTCAAATTATAGCAACAATTTATTCTCTAGAATTTATTTAGAACTGGAATTGAGGAACAACCCATACTAGTATTTATTAGTGTCGAATCGAAAATGGGGCGTGGCCAAGTGGTAAGGCAACGGGTTTTGGTCCCGTTATTCGAAGGTTCGAATCCTTCCGTCCCAGATCATAGTTTAGATTTACAAACTATGAAAATATTCTACCCTATTTTTGATAGAATATTGACAAAATTTCTATTTCTTTAGAAATAAATTGTTCAACCTATAAAGTAGAAAGTATAGGTGTAGATAACTTGTATCAATAGATTTTTACGATTCTTTTATCTAGAAGAATAAAGCTTGCTACGTTCTCACGCCAAAGCAAATTAAGATCTACATTATTGCCTTTTTTATTTTCATGTTCAATTCCATGGTGTTTAATTTTAATAGGGGTTTACAATACCGGTGTGGATTAAGTAAATCCGTGGATAGTTTCGGTGAATTTGATGAATTTCAATTTGAAATTGATAATCAAATTGAAATGGCTATTGAAAATCAAATTCGAATGGCTATTGAAAATCAAATTGAAATGGAATTTTATCAATTTGAATTAGATAATAGTGACGACAGTTACTTTATTGACACGGATGATACGTACACTACGATGGCTAATCTTATTCTATTCCATTTCTTATTGATCGATCATTTGTAAAAGGTTTTATTAACTCCTAAGTTATGTCGAGTAGACCTTGTTGTTGTTAGAATTATTAATTCATGAGTTGTAGAGGGGAATTTATGGCACCACAAACAGAAACTAAAGCGAAGGTTGGGTTCAAAGCCGGTGTTAAAGATTATAGGTTGACTACTTTATCTTTACCCGGTTTTAAAAAAAACTATTGTAAAATAAACTAAGGAGGTATATTTTATGGTCATTTTTAACTTCGTGAAAAATCAAGTAGTACCCGGATTCACCAGGCGGCACAATGACCTAGATCGTCTTGTCCGGGAATTAGGACCGGTTTTTTTGGAGCTTATTAGAAGAGCTTCTAAAAATCCACGGGTGTTAAATTGGTTATCGTTTTTATTAGTGTTTGTGGGAATTGTAACTATAAAAAAATTATTCAATTTTTTTTTTAGAAGTTCCAATTCATAGATTTTTTTTGCTTTTCGATAATTCATAGATATATCGATATATCTATGAATTATATCAATATATTCATTATACTTTATATAAGGTAATAATTTAAAATTTAAAGGAGGTATGCTAATGATAAGACAACTTATAATACAACTTATAAGACAACGTATGCTGGCTATATATATAAAGAACAACTAATAAGAAACACAATAAATAAACGATTTAGTATTTTATTGTATTATTTGATTTGATGGTCCATATAACAACTATGGATACTATAAAGAGATAAATCCTTTCATATTTATATTTCTATTTTTCTAGTAATTATACTACCTATAAGCGGTATAAGAGATGTTATTAGTTTAGAACCACAAGAAATAAATGATTTGATTAGATATTGAATCGTCTTAGCAAGTGGATAGAATAGAATCTAGATAATTAATAGGGTTAGGATTGATCTAAACCAGCTCATTATGTATATGACTCACTATGCCAACTATAAAACAACTTATTAGAAACACAAGACAGCCAATCCGAAATGTAACAAAATCTCCCGCTCTTCGGGGATGCCCTCAGCGCCGAGGAACGTGTACTAGGGTGTATGTGCGACTCGTTTAGATCATAGACAAAAAAAAATAAAAAAATTTATTCTATTGTGTATAAAATTTATGGTTTCGATTGGTGCAAACCGAATCACCTTAATTTGTAATTTAAGATGAAAAAGACTTTCCCATTGGGAACAAAAAGTTATCCATTAAGCGGGAAAAATCCTATTTTAAATAAAGAAAAATTATGCCCTAAATTTTGCAATAACGGACTAAGAGGGTCAACTACCCAGCTAATCTTCATACTTAAATACCGTTACTGTATAACTAGATTTCGTTGTGAAAGACCTATTACTAGATATTTCATGGGTAGAGCCCATAAGTGTGAACTGTACAAGCTCACACTAATATTGATTGAATGAAGATTCAATGAAGAAAGGGGCTCCGGTGTATAGAGATGACCTCACCGTTTAACAAGGAATCATAGAAACGATGGAACCCACGATTTCTTTGTCTATTTCTGTTTAATTTACTATGCTTTTTGGAATAGCTAGTATCAATCAATAGAATTTCTTATTGAAAGGTTAAATACTTAGAAAAAAATCGTGGTTGGGAAGGTTATAGTAGCAAAAGCCATTGGAATTTTTATTTGATACATTGGAAAAATCCATTTTGTTATTAATAGACTAGGGAGGATAAAAGAATAACTGAAAGAAAAAAAATCAATTATTCATTAATGTCTCATTTATTCAATGAACAGAACTAAACGAGGATCTATCGCTCGAAAACGGAGGACAAAAAGTGGTTTTTTTACATCAAGCTGTCGCGGAGCTCGTTCAAGACTTATGCGAATGAGTTCGCAACAGAAAATAAAAGCTTTTGTTTCGGCTGATCGAGATAGAGATAGGAAAAAGAGGGATTTTCGCAGTTTGTGGATCAGTCGAATAAACGCAATAATTGTCCAGAATAAAGAAAAAATATACAATATTTATAGTAATCTAATGCATAATCTGTACAAGAGTCAATTGCTTCTTAATCGTAAAATAGTTGCACAAATAGCTATATTAAAAGGGGATTGTCTTTTTATGATTGCCAACGAGATCATTAAAAAATAAAAATTCCCCGGAGACTGAACTCCGGGAAGGTGGTAAAATAAAAGAGATTTGTATGATAAAATATAATTCATATGACAAAGTTATCAAAATAAATAATCAACCACGCTCAAAAAAAAATTATTCTTCTTCACCTATTATCTTTTTTCTTACAACGCAACAAGCTCAATAGGATTGTCGTATTTTTCGAAAAAAAAATATCAATCCGCATAAAATTTGAGTTTAGATTCAAAATTGAATTTAATTGAAGAGTAACGTAACTCTATTTTTTTTTTTTAAGAACAGTAGTCGTTCTATTGATCGACTTGCTTTTTTCATATTTTTTTTTTCCATTATTAAATTTTTTTTTTCCATTATTAACTTTTTTTTTTCCATTATTAACAAAAGGTAACGAATTAACGAAAGGTAACAAAGATAAAATACGAGCTTGTTTTATAGCAGTCGTAATCAATCGTTGTTGTTTTAAGGTCAATTTATTCACGCGTCTAGATAATATTTTTCCTTGTTGACTAATAAATCGATAAAGTAAACTCATGTTTTTATAATCAATTCGATCCCCCGGTTGGATCGGGGACAAACGCCTACGAAAAGATTTCTTCGATTTCTTAGATTTCTTAGATTTAAGAAAGAGTCCCTTAGATTTCTTAGATTTAAGAAAGAGTCCCTTAGATTTATCCATGGTTTGTTTATTCCTATACCGAAAATCCCATTTCTTAAAAAAAGGATTTGTTTTATTTATATTCTTTTTTTTTTGTAATATATATATTTGTTATAGAAAGAAATATATGCTATATAATGGTATATGTATATAATTTCATTTCATGTTATAGAATATTATAATAGATAATCTAGATCTAAATATAATATAATTTAGATCTTATCTATATAATCTATATAATTATCTAGATATTTCGATCTTATTTATATAATATAATAGATCTTATTTAGATCTTATTTATATAATAAATAATATAATTTATAGAATTTACCCCCTTAAGGGTGACAAACAAGCAATCTATTTTCTCTATTTCTTTATCTCTGCGTGAATCATATGTTTGCGACAAAAGGGACAGAATTTTTTTAATTCCAATCGACTAGGGGTATTGTGTCGATTCTTTTGAGTAATATATCTAGAAATACCCCTTGATTCCTTATTAACACTCTTTTTATCACAACTGGTACATTCCAAAATAACAGTAATTCGGATATCTTTACCCTTGGCCATGAACCTCCTTTGGTTTTTTTTATTCACTTAACTCTTCGATTTTCAGATTCGAAGGGAAGAAGAAAAAGGAACGAAAAAAGTATAAGTTGATAATTCAAAATCAAATTATGAAAGATTTTGTTCCAATTAATTTAATTAATATAGTACAGTAATAATTCACTAATACAATGATTTCGAACTATATTTCGAATCACAGTACAGTATTTCATTTTTCATTTTAATATCTTGTATGATATTCTTGCCCCTTCCCCAGTATTACAATTCTATTTCTGGTCTCACTCTATTATTAATAGCAATGGAATTGAAGGATTAATTCAATTCCATTGATGGCAAAAATTCCGAATTTAACTGAGGCCAAATACACCTTTTGTAATTTCCTCTTTTTTGGAACCTGGTCTAAGAAAAAAATGAATGAAGAGGGATTTAATCACAGCTATTTTATGGGATCTCTAATCTTCGTCACCCCTTACCTGTGCCAATAACTAGAATTAAAAAAAGGGGAATGTCAATGCATCTGGGAATAAACGATTGATTTCTATCAAGAGACCCGCTAGAGCCGCGAACCATAGAGTACTTGCCACTGGTGCTACAGAGAGATATGTTTTTAGATCTCGCATTTCAAATCCTCCTTCGTTTTTTTTCTTGTAATTTGTAATACATAATAACATAATAATAATACAGAATTACATATAGTAGTATGATCAAATTTCTTTTTTTTTAATAAAACCACTTGGATTTGTCGGGGAAAGTCCGAATTCAAATTGAATTGTACAACGATTAATTGGATATTTTTTTTATATCATAGAATTTATATATTATTATATTATTTTTTTTATTCAAATAATTATTAGATTATAATAAAATAATAACTAAACTATATTATTTTGTTAGTGATTTTTTGAAATTATGAATTCTATATAAAAGAATATTTTGAATTATTCTATTTTTCATATTCAAATTCTATTTTAGAGATATATATTCTTTGGTCTTTATACTCTTTAATATTGTTATTATTTTATTTATATATCCTATCTATTCTATGTTTTAATTAATTAAAT